TAAGTATTTGAACCTTGAATTGTCCTATGACTCATATTCCAGAATATATCCTTTGAATGGGTCAAACAAAAAATAAAATTCACTATTTTTTTTCTTGCCCCTAAACTAGATTAAATCTTTAAATAATGGTAGACTGGAAATGAAAGTTCCTTTTTCGTATTTGTTCTATATTGTATTGGCGGAAGAACAAAACAATATTGAATTCTAAAATCAAATCAAGGAAAGATATTAAAAAAGATATTTAAAAATATATATTAAAAAAATATATATATATATTTTATTTTATGTATAAACTTTTACTTTTATATGTTTTATATGTAGCGAAAAAAAATATCGATTTATTCCCACGGAGTATCCAGCAAGAAGAAGAAGATTGATGAAATTGGAAATATCGACAAATTCTTGCCTTGCGCGGGATAAGGAAATAAAAAAACCCGCTTGTACAATTTAATCTATATCGAATTTAAATATCAGAATAGCTGATATAGTCGTCATTCGATGGGTTAGGTCCACTTACCTTTTCTTTATTTAAAATTTTATGCTGGGTTTGATAAGAACAATGGAGAAGTAAGAATACTTTGGTTTGGTAATTCATAATAGTGATTGGACATTTCATAAAAATAATTGGACATCTAATTCTAGAATATTCCTGTCAACAAACAACAATTTTAATAATTAAACATGAAAAAAACTACTCTCTCATTACAGGAGAGGATAGACTAGTTCTAATAACTACAATTATTAGTTACTATAAGTATAAATAGTAACTAATAATAATGAATTAATAATTAATAATGTTTCATTTTTTAATAAACTTTCTAACTATAACTCGTAATAATAAAAAGTCATTATAATGGTGGTTACCATTTGCTTTTTACAAATAAAAAGAATATCTCTATTCTACACCGAAAACGAAGACTAAAACTTTAGTTTAGTGAAAAAAGCCCCTTATCGGATTTGAACCGATGACTTACGCCTTACCATGGCGTTACTCTACCACTGAGTTAAGAGGGCCCTTTGTATTCAATTCATGAATTATAGCCATTTTCATTATGAGTCTACTGCACTGCAAACAAATACAAATATAAATAATATATGTATATATCATGTACATATCATATACATAGGGGTTTCATTTATATTTATAAAATAAAGTAAAGGATCAATTCGATTTACCCTCAAAAGGTGAAGCGGATCAATTTTATTTTAATAATGCAATGAATTGTTTCAAGACCAACCCCGCCTGTTTCCTTTTATTGACCAATCAAAACGAGATTTACTCGATTGATACATGTACCAATCTGACACTGGCATAGATTCAATAGATTTTATTGAATTATGTGATGAAGGTATTCGTACCCTGAACCAAATTTTTATAAAAAAGTAAAAAAGAGAATTTCTATCGTTTTTGAATTTTCTGACTTAATGTGAGATAGTGATATGCATGGCCCATTTTATCTGAACAATGAAGGAAGCAACGAGTTTTAAGTTAAAATGAATGAGTGAAGAAGAAAAGAAATTTAGTGAGTTTTTACACTCTTTTCCGTTATGCTGGACCAATCACTGCCTGAACGGACAGAATCCTATACCTCCTTTCGCTTTCGCTATAGTATATATACTATATATAATATATATAGATATAGTATTTTATATAAATACAAATTAAATAAAGCAAAAAAATAAATAAATGAAAATTGGACGGTTCATTTATTCCCATCCAATAAAAAATTCTATGGAATCATAACACAAAAGTTGAAAAAAAAGTGTTCGGATTTAGTCATATCATTAGATTATATTGACAATTCCAAAAAACTATACATACTATCATCATAGTATGATGACAGTCGGGCGGATATGCCCCTATCGTCTAGTGGTTCAGGACATCTCTCTTTCAAGGAGGCAGCGGGGATTCGACTTCCCCTGGGGGTACTACGAAAGGAAGTTGATTATGGATTATCCATAAGCCTAGAATGAATTCTTCCTGGGTCGATGCCCGAGCGGTTAATGGGGACGGACTGTAAATTCGTTGGCGATATGTCTACGCTGGTTCAAATCCAGCTCGGCCCAAAAATTCGCCGCTCCATAAATATGATATAACCAATGATATAAGAAATTTGTCCTCCATAAAAATGGAATCCTTCTCTTTTACGGATCAAGCATTTTTTCTTATGTATCCATGTTTTTCTGATTCATTCTGATCTTTCTAAGACTCTAGATTGGTAATACATAATCTTTGATTATGAAAAGAAAAATAGTTTTTTCTCGTCGAAAGGTTGATTATCCATTTTTGGCACTAAAAAAACATGGGTTACTAGTAATTTGTGTTACTTTGACTATAGTCCATATCTCTGTGTTACTTTCAGTATAGTCCATATCTATGTGTATATAATATCAGTTAGTATATCATTCATGTCTCTCTTACAACACGACGACGAAAATAAAATGGTTTTTTTTTTTAACCTTTAAGAATATGTATACCATACACCTCGCTGGGATTGTAGTTCAATTGGTCAGAGCACCGCCCTGTCAAGGCGGAAGCTGCGGGTTCGAGCCCCGTCAGTCCCGAACTAGGATCCGATCCGTTAAATATAAATAAATAAATGGATAAATTTATTTAACGTGAAAAAAAAAAAAAATAAAGAGGGAGCAAGAGCTAATACCCAGCGGGATCCCTATTTCTTTTGTTTTTATTTCGTATTTATTATCAGACAAATAAGGGAATTTCCATTTCTTTCATTAGTGCCGATTGATAAGAGAGAGACATAACATAATAGTTAGATTCGTACAATCGGTAGTATTCTTATATTTACTTTACTATTTGAATTTAAGAGATACTTGTCCACTTTTGTTTTTTAATATTCTTGATGAATAAAATAGAAAAGAGTACCCCTTTTTACCGGAGTACATATGCAAATTGTATTCGTTTATTGTACGAGACACAACGAACTTAACATAAGTGCCTCGACAGAGTACTTGTCGGGGTAAATGAAAATCCCTTTGAGCTCCAACTTTTTTTTTTTTGGGGGGGGGAGGGTATCCTCAATGACTAATTGGAAACAATCTATCTCATTTTCATTCAAATAAACTAAATTGCACACTCAATTTTTTATGTATGCCTTCCAGTTCCAGTCCCAAAGGAAGAAATACTAATAAAATATAAAATAAAAGAGGAGAACGAGTAACACTCCTTTTTATTAAATTCATTGGAATTATATTCGATTTTTTCTACTTAACTCGTCCTTTTTCCATCTCACTCCTACTCTTTTCTTTGGATCTGTGGGTCATCCATAGAATACCATACCAGTCATATAATACCTCATAATTGTATGTATAAGTATAATATAACGAAGGAGGAATATATAGGGAAGACGATAGGGTTGGGTTATTTATAGAAAAGAAAAAGTGGAAAAGGATGTAAATTTCCTGATCCAATAAAGAATCCTTTTTTTTTTTCAGATTTAGTATAGATAAAGGATCTTCCTATGTTATACTATTCAATTCTCGACGATGAATTTATTTGATAGATCATATATTGTTATTCATAATACTGATCCGATTCAGTATCATCAGGATGCAATTCATCCCATTGAATTTACAGGAATCCAATTTCTCATCTCTATGGGATTAGATCCCGAGTTATTGCGAAGTAAAAAAAAAAGGAGATTATGGAAGTAAATATTCTCGCATTTATTGCTACTGCACTGTTCATTCTAGTTCCTACTGCTTTTTTACTTATTATCTACGTAAAAACAGTCAGTCAAAATGATTAATTTGATTGAAACTTGAATTATTAGTTCTTATCAATGATTGAAGAAAGGAATTCAAACTTCAAGTCTTAAACGAAATGATCTGGCTGGAATCATAAGTATCTGAGATAATAAGTATCTGAGATAGTAGTATCTAAGCCTAGATAGTATGGTATAAAGAATTATATATAATTCTTTATACCATACATACCATACTATCTAGTATTGTATAGTTATATACTATTATATAGTATATATTATCATATTCATTATTTTCATAGAAAGTTGTATTGTATACGGATATAGACTTTTTCCTATAAAAATAAAATAAAAAAAAAAGCCCATATCTATATCTAGATCAATATACAATATGTACAATATGTATGTACATGGATTAGATGTATATCTAAATAGTACATCAAAATAGCAGCCCAATTCTTTTTTTTTTTTTTTGCTACATTTACCTGTGTGTATTTCGATCGATCCAAAATAATCGAAGGCCAACTGTTCTAATTCTTAACCTATTTTAGAATTTATTTATATAGGATAGATCCTGAGATCCATCAAAAGAATCAATGGAGCAAGAATAATATGGGCGTATACTAATCTATTAGAAATTTCAAAATAAATAAAAAAAGAGAAAACGAAACCAAAGAATCTTTTTCTTTTTTTAGATTTCCCACCACAAGAAGCTATTGCTTGATCCATTAACAGAAAACATGATCCGCGGAGTTCTATTCTATGATAATTTATTCAGATTTGTAAAATGTAAAAGGGAATAGGTTAATAGAGTAGACTCCTCTCCATTCCATTTTTTATGCTTTTTTGACTCATCTCATGTCTTAAGCATAAAAAATGGAATGGAGAGGAGTCTAAAAGAAAGGTGAAATACACGATACGTGAATCGTGCAACGAAAGAAGGATCTAATCTTCTTATGTGTAGAACCTCTTTTCTTTGGTTTGGACAACAACTAGTCACTTCCAATAGAAAGTATGTATTGCCATAATCTAATTAGATTAGCGGAACGACTTTATGTTCTCTTAGAACAGTAAAAGTAAAAAAAAGAGGGAAACAAATAAAGAAAAAAATAAAAAAAAAAAACCCATTTCTGGTTTTTGTTCATTGTAATATCCATAATTCTGGTAAGAACTGGTTTATTAAAATAGAATGTTTAGGAAGAATCCGGTTGAAAAAATTTTCCTATCATGCGTCGATTTGAGTTTCGAAATAGAACTATAGTAAAGTAATCATTCATTGTTTGATCGAATGGTTATTATTCATTATTGTATTTTCTTATTCATTACTGTATTTCAGTATAATTTTGAAACAGAGACATTCTTAAAAAAGAAAAAGCTTCGCAAAACGCTCAATTAAACAATTCATACAATTACTAGTAGTACCCCTCCCTAAAGTCCACTCCTTCCCCATACTACGAGTGAGAGGGAAAATGTAAAGACTACCATTAAAGCAGCCCAAGCGAGACTTACAATATCCATATGAATTATGTCTCCTATCTCTATGAAGGAATTATTTAATTATTGATCAATAATCATAGTGGAATTAATGGCGCAGAGTCAAAATATAATTCTGACTTAAAGCTATTAATGAACCAATCCAATGAATATACTTGTAACAATATTCTAAGATTTCTGGTAAAATTTGGAAGTATAAGTATTAAGTACAGATATGATACACATACCTTTTCTTGAAAAATTAGATAGCAAAGGAATACTTCTATCCTAATGAAATGAAACATGTGGGAATACTAAGACCTATTGTTTGTTACCCTTTTTTTCGACCTTTATTTTTAAATAAGAGTTGACCGACTATCCTGATTGAATGTTTGATTACTCAGAGACCCTCGTTAGTCTGGATACAAAGTTTCTTCAATCCTTTCCACAACTCTTAAATGGATTTCCCATCAGCCTATCCAATCTAATTCCAGATGGAGTCAGTAGACACAATTTGAGTAATGGTAGTGAAAAAGAATTAGGAATTCTTGATACTCTTTCGTACAATCTCTTCTTCAATCCTAGGAGAAAAATGGATTGTCTTTTAGGAGCCTTTGGATACTTTCGACCTCTTATTTTCGTCGTTCTGAATCCCAGAATTGACTCTCACTATTTTTTTTTGAAAAAAAAAATAGTGAGAGTCAATCATATTACTAAGTTAAGACTCACTTCATCCCTATTTGTATCGGTTTGAGCCACACCCAAGGACCAGATTTTGAGAAAAAAAAACTATCGATAGGCTTATACTTCTCCGGCTCCGGGGACAAAATTCGTCGAATTAAATCAGTAGAATAAGAAATCCCCCGTTTTTTGTTGATCAGGCGACACCCAGATTTGAACTGGGGATAAAGGATTTGCAGTCCCCTGCCTTACCACTTGGCCATGTCGCCAAATCCGATCCAAATCTCAAAAAAAAAATATAAAATGGGTAAAAAAAGAGTATTCATCCATATTCTTTTACTAAGATTCTATTACTAATTCTTTTTTTTTTTTTTTCGTTTTCTATATTCTATAATAGAAAAAATGGAAATTATGATATAGTGTGACCTGACTTCTGTTGCCACAAGCAAAATTGCTATAAAAAAAAGATGAGATGAGATATGTGGATAGGTGGATAGCTATACCGGCATATACTTTACTTAGGAAATATTATTCCTATTACGGAATTCAATCATATTCCATAAACCCATATATTATATATATATATAGTAAAATATAGTAATAGTCAAATTATATTTATATATAGTAAAAGTAAAAAAATCCGAAATTTTTTTTTCAACATGAAATAAAATGAACTTTAACTAAAGGGGAAACCGTATTACTACTGGTACTGACTTTCTTTATCTCATTCATAGAGATTCGATTTCATTCTGAATCCATTTATTTTTTTGGTACCCAATCAATCTAATCGTATTATCATAATAATAGGTAGAAGTTGGATGAATTTTTATATTCTATATAAGACTCTATAAGTGTAAGTGACGGAATTATTCTGGGAATGCTTTATAAATTCATTTCCATTTGTACCTGTCGCAAATTCGAACTTGTCTTGCGTCGAAAATGCTCTTCATTCCTCTGTCTCATTTCCGTTCTCATACGTATGAAGTACATTTACAGGGTTGTCTAAAATTTCATGTGATTCAGTAAACAGAATATACATTCCATCATTGCGAAATCGATCCATATGGTTCGATAAATAGTGAGCTAATAATGGGATTTTTCGATAAAGGGGAAACTGAAAATTAAGATGCTCTGGAATGATGGAAATGAGGGAATGTCCACAATACCTGGATTTAGTCAGATCCAATTTGAGGGATTTTGTAGGTTTATTAATGAGGGCTTGACGGAAGAATTTTATAAGTTTCCGAAAATTGAAGACACAGATCAAGAAATTGAATTTAAATTATTTGTAGAAAGATATCAATTGGTGGAACCCTTGATAAACGAAAGAAATGCTGTGTATGAATCACTCACATATTCTTCTGAATTATATGTACCCGCGGGATTAATTTGGAAAACCGGTAGAGATATGCAAGAAGAAACCATTTTTATCGGAAACATTCCAATAATGAATTCCCTGGGAACCTTTATAGTAAATGGAATATACAGAATTGTGATCAATCAAATATTGCAAAGTCCTGGTATTTACTACCGTTCAGAATTGGACCATAACGGAATTTCTGTCTATACCAGCACCATAATATCAGATTGGGGGGGGAGATCAGAATTAGAGATTGATAGAAAATCAAGGATATGGGCCCGTGTGAGTAGGAAACAAAAAATATCTATTCTAGTTCTATCGTCGGCTATGGGTTCGAATCTAAGAGAAATTCTGGATAATGTTTGTTACCCTGAAATTTTCTTGTCTTTCCTTAATCTGAATGATAAGGAGAAAAAAAAGATTGGGTCAAAAGAAAGTGCTATTTTGGAATTTTATCAACAATTTGCTTGTGTAGGCGGGGATCCGATATTTTCTGAGTCCTTATGTAAGGAATTACAAAAGAAATTTTTTCAACAAAGATGTGAATTAGGAAGGATTGGTCGACGAAATATGAACCGTAGACTGAATCTTGATATACCTCAGAACAATACATTTTTGTTACCACGAGATGTATTGGCTGCTGTGGATCATTTGATCGGAATGAAATTTGGAATGGGTACACTTGATGATATGAATCACTTGAAAAATAAACGTATTCGTTCTATAGCGGACTTGTTACAGGATCAATTTGGACTGGCTCTTGTTCGTTTAGAAAACGCAGTTCGAGGAACTATATCTGGAGCAATTCGTCATAAATTGATACCGACTCCTCAAAATTTGGTAACTTCAACTTCATTAACAACCACTTATGAATCGTTTTTTGGCCTACATCCTTTATCTCAAGTTTTGGATCGAACTAATCCATTGACACAAATTGTTCATGGGCGAAAATTGAGTTATTTGGGTCCTGGAGGATTGACGGGTAAAACTGCTAGTTTTCGGATACGAGATATTCATCCTAGCCACTATGGACGTATTTGTCCAATTGATACGTCCGAAGGAATCAATGTTGGACTTATTGGATCCTTAGCCATTCATGTGAGGATTGGCCATTGGGGATCCATAAAGAGTCCGTTTTATGAAATATCTGAAAGATCAAAAAAGGAGGCACAGATAGTTTATTTATCACCAAATAGAGATGAATATTATAGGGTAGCAGCTGGAAATTCTTTGGCCTTGAATCAGAGTATTCAGGAAGAACAGGTTGTTCCAGCTCGATACCGTCAAGAGTTCCTGACTATTGCATGGGAACAAATTAATCTTAGAAGTATTTTTCCCTTCCAATATTTTTCTATTGGAGCTTCTCTCATTCCTTTTATCGAGCATAATGATGCGAATCGGGCTTTAATGAGTTCTAATATGCAGCGCCAAGCAGTTCCGCTTTCTCAGTCCGAGAGGTGCATTGTTGGAACTGGACTGGAACGTCAAACGGCTCTAGATTCGGGGGTTTCCGCTATAGCCGAACACGAGGGAAAGATCATTTATACTGATCCTCACAAGATTCTTTTTGCAAGTAACGGAGACACTACTATAAGTATTCCATTAGTTATCTGTCAACGTTCCAACAAAAATACTTGTATGCATCAAAAACCTCAGGTTTCACGAGGTAAATGCATTAAAAAGGGACAAATTTTAGCGGACGGTGCGGCTACAGTTGGTGGGGAACTCACTTTAGGAAAAAACGTATTAGTAGCTTATATGCCATGGGAAGGTTACAATTTTGAAGACGCAGTACTAATTAGCGAACGTTTGGTATATGAAGATATTTATACTTCTTTTCACATCCGGAAATATGAAATTCAGACTCATATGACAAGCCAAGGACCTGAAAGAATCACTAGGGAAATACCACATCTAGAGGCTCATTTACTCCGCAATTTAGACAGAAATGGAGTTGTGATGCTGGGATCTTGGGTAGAAACAGGTGATATTTTAGTAGGAAAATTAAGGCCTCAGACGGCAAACGAATCCTCGTATGCTCCAGAGGATAGATTATTAAGAGCCATTCTTGGAATTCAGGTATCCACTGCAAAAGAAACTTCTCTAAAACTACCTATAGGCGGAAGAGGGCGCGTTATTGACGTGAGATGGATCCGGAAAAGGGGGGGTTCCAGTTATAATTTAGAAATGATTCGTGTATATATTTCACAGAAACGTGAAATCAAAGTAGGTGATAAAGTAGCTGGAAGACATGGGAATAAAGGTATCATTTCCAAAATTTTGCCTAGACAAGATATGCCTTATTTGCAAGATGGAACACCTGTTGATATGGTCTTCAACCCATTAGGAGTACCATCACGAATGAATGTGGGACAGATATTTGAATGTTCGCTCGGGTTAGCGGGAGATCTGTTAAAAAGACATTATAGAATAGCATCTTTTGATGAGAGATATGAGCAAGAGGCTTCGAGAAAGCTAGTGTTTTCTGAATTATATGAAGCCAGTAAGCAAACAAAAAATCCATGGGTATTTGAACCGGAATATCCGGGAAAAAGCAGAATATTTGATGGAAGAACAGGAAATCCTTTTGAACAACCTGTCTTAATAGGAAAGTCCTATATTTTAAAATTAATTCATCAAGTTGATGATAAAATCCATGGACGTTCTAGTGGACATTACGCACTTGTTACACAACAACCCCTTAGAGGAAGGGCGAAGCAAGGGGGACAACGAGTAGGAGAAATGGAAGTTTGGGCTTTAG